CTTCCCTGCTCACTCTTGTCTACGATTTCCGGGTTTGAAGGACCGACGGAGCGGTAAGAAGACTAGCTTTCCGTCTTGCCATTCCATTCTTTATGCCGAGAAGCGTCTGTTCACGAATCCTCTCTTTGCTATAGTTAACCCCTGCTATATCAGCTGTTGAGAATCCTCTTCCTCGGTATAACAATAAGTAAGGAAGCCGTTAGGCTGATCTTTCCCCCCTCTTGCAAGAGATAGGCTTTATAGAATCGGATGGCAAAGCTAAAAGTGAAAGACTAACCATACTTTCTTTTATATTATATACGCTATTTGCAGTGAAGTGCCTTATGCCGAAAATTGTCTTGCACATAATCGTCTTCATCCCATGCTGCTTCACGGAATGCCTTCTAGAACGAGAGTGAAGAAAGAAGGAATGCTGTTATTCAACCAACTATCTTTTTGAAGCAGATAGGTCACAGTGCCCATTCTATATAATTTTTTTAGTATGATATGACAACTACATTATTCAAAGCCCTTTTACTAAAATGAGTAAAGAAGGTGATCTACTCCTTCGTTTTCATGGTGCTTTCGCACATGGATCCAGTGCCTCTTTCTATCGGAGACGGTGGACGCGGTGTCGGCTTTTCGGGACGACCGCTTCTCGATCTAAATCTCCCTTCGGCTGGTGCTGATCCGGCTCCACGCGGGCCAGCCGAGCCCGGCATTCCGAACCCCAGAAAAGGAGCGGCTTCGAAAGCAAATAAACAAGGCTACGAAAGTTTTGTCATCGGTACTGCAAAGGGGGCTTCTGCGGTTGTGCAAGGGGGAGAGATTACTTTTATTATCTCAGCGCCGCGGCGCGGGAGGAGTTTTTTATCAGGAAGCCGATGAGGATTACGTAGCTTCGTTGTGAAGGACCATGGTAATTATTCTAAGTGGGGAGAGGACATGAACGAGCACTTCCTCTACGACATAGTCCGTCGCGACCGGGGCTTGGAGAGAGTTATCTCTAGGTAGCCGGTTTAGAATCCTTTGCTATTGAATCTGCTCTGACTGTTCTCGAATCCGCAGGACTTGAAGTTGAAGGACCAATAGGCTGTGACGAATGCTGGGAATATCATAGGTCAGAATTAAGCCGATTTGCCCACATGAAAGCAGATAGAGAGGGAAGTGACATATAAAAGATGCCGAGAATGCGCCGTTCTCTTTGCTATAATGCCTTTTGAAAGAAGGGCTTGCTTCAGATCGGAATTTCCTGCGCTGTCTAGTTACTTCTATTAAGGTGATGGCACAGTCTTAGTTCAAAACCCGGCTGTTCGAGAATGCCCTCTTTCTTCAATAATGGTTTGGAACAGTTCAATGGCAGATCCCCGCAGGTACGGCATTCAGCTTGTGGATCGAATGGGGTGAATAGAGATAGGTAGTTTCAGTAATCCTCTGGTTCAAGCCTAATTCCAATCGAGGTTTCCGGAAATCCGCTGCTTGCCTTAAAAGCATGAAATTCAGTCAGCCTTGGTTTGACATTCAGGTAAGGATATCGTGGATAAGCTCTTGCTCTTAGAGAATCTACTCTTTGATGCGCGGAAGACGGGGTGAGCTAGACTAATGGCATGGGAACTTCCTTTCCCCGAGAAAGCAGGTTCCTTCTTTTAGCCTCAGTGAACCAAGTTCAGTGATCCAATCAGCCGGACAGAAGAAACTCTAACTCGACGGATGGGATCTAAACTTTCTCGAAAGCTTGCTAAAAGTGATTCCCTCGAGAGAGCTTGCAAGTCCAAGATCTGGTCTTCTCTTTCTCTGTCGGCGACTACGCTGCTATCTTGACTTCCTTTTCTCGCATCAAAGCTTGACTTCCAGCTGCGGGAAATCGAACTCATTGGATTGGCATCTGGATTTGATTCGGATTGTTGTGGGTTCCATTCAAGCTAGAATAACTTATGGCAATAAAGCCCGGAAGAGGGAGGGGAAGCCATTCAGTCAGTAGGGTTTGGCATTGAATAAGCTGTTTGCGTTGCAGCGAATCTGCTCTTAGTTAGAAGGAATAGGTTGGAACTCTTGTTGCATGGTACGGCGTTCTGGTCAGAGAATAAGCGTATGAAGAAGAGTTTCTAGGAACTTTCCAAAGGATCTCCTTCTCAGGATGGAAAGAAGTACGCAAGAAAGTCAACTGTCCGGGAAGCCGAAAGCACTGACCTTGGTCCAATTCACCCATAGGAGGACTGATTCGGAACTGAAGAAGGAAAGAACTTCTTCATTCGGAAGAGAGGAAAGATGGACTTGCATCGTCAACTAAGGAAGAGTTGCTTCTCTAATTCAACTGGACTTGAAAGCAAAAGCAGCTGATCGTAGACCACCCTCCCCCTTTGGTCCTCTTTGGCTGTGTCCAAGTGAAGTGAAACTCGGGAATGAATGAAGCAGATAGGTCTCAGTCGAAGGCATTCAGCGATGGGATTGAGAAGATATGGAAGAAGATTAAGTGATCCCAGCAGGGTCAATCTCATAGGGGAAGTAAACTAGTGCACTTAGCGCTAGCAGACTACCGGTTTTGATCCACTTATCCGAGCGACTTTTGAACAGAGGCTTTGTAGCCCATTTTGCCTCCCTAAACAAAGGTCTTAATCATCTCATTCAACCAGGTAACTAACTTATGCCACTTTTGAAGCGCCATAAGCAGCCAAGCATAGTGGTTCGCTCAAGCGAGTTTGCGATACTTCAAAGCGTTCCGGTAGTGCTTCTAGCAAGGAAAGAGTAAGATAAGACCCTATAACCAGAATTAGATTACACACGAAAATGAAGCTCTCGAAATAGCTACAAAGCTACATCAATCCACAGGAATTCAATCCTAGATCTCTCCACCACCGCCGTAACAGCAGTAATGCGGGGCAGCCTAAGGAAAAATGAAGAGGCTCGGCAGGATACTATTTCTAAGCACCTAATGGAATCGGGATTAAGCTACTTTTTTGCACCCGAATTTACTATGTTGTCTGGTTCTTTCGCCTAGTATGTATGACGTACATAGCACTTTCTCGACTTTAGGGGGCATATCTAGTAGGCCAGACTCAAGGCATATTGACTTCGACAGGTAGAGCCCTTTTTCTCTTAAACTATTCAAGACATGAAGAGGGCCCATCTAAAAGAATCTTGGAAAGATCAATAGAGGAGTAGGCATTCCCTCCCAACTATAGATTCACGAAGATAACTGGACTCATGACAATGACGGGCCTACTGTCTAAAGTAACTCAACGTATAAGACCTACGTCTTAAAATACTATAGCTTTAAGTAGATTCTAAGTTTGTTCGGTTCCGCGCTGGGCAACCTCTGGGTTTTCTTTTCCCCGCCCTATCTCACCCTATATTGGTGCGGTTGTATGCAGACAGAGTTTACCCGGGTCGTAAGTTTACCGCATACGCTATCCTTGGCGATGATATCGTCATCAAAGATCCGCGCTTTCCCGAGTGCACTTTCTTTCTGTTGAGCTAGGACCCTAACTTCAGATAGGACTTCCTCCTCCCAAGCGGCTTACAACTCCTTCCGGTTGAAAGAAAGGACTAGCATAGCTGGATGGGATGGGCAATAAGCACCAAATGAAGAAAGGAAATGGTTACTACTCGACTAGACTAAGCCGGAAAGGAAGGAGGCGGTTAAATAGTTAAGGGTTGGGGTTGGTTGACTTACCGGCATCTCTCTTAACTGAAGGGAGTTAGCTGACAGACTTTTTCTTCGTTCGAAGGGCTTGGGGCCCTTCGAAGTACATCCGAAACGAGTCTATCCATCTCTCGTCCTGAATGAGGAAAAAGGCAAGAGACCCACTCTGTTAACATTGTCTGTTGTTAACTTTGTCTTATACCGCCTCTGTCCAGTACTGTAGTACTGTCACCCTGTTTCCAAATAGCAGCACAAGGCGCTTATGCCAAACAAGCCAAGCAGAGGCATCGATGAATGAAAGCCAGTTGTTGACCGGCTAAACCCTTCCAGGAGAATAATATCTCCATTCTTCATCAAGGTAGCTACTTCCTCAATCAGTTGTTTCAAAAGCAGCTATTGAAGACCTTGGAACCCTACCCTTATAAGAGAAGTCGCTCCAAGAAAGGGGTCTCCCCATCCATGCCTTTCCGAGCTACTAGTTAAGAGACTCAGGGCAGTCTAAGTGAAATCCGTGGGGCCAACCCATAAGATCAAGGTCTTTCCTCTGTATCTGTAGGGCTCTCAGAGAATCAGATATTAGGTATCGGGGCTCAGAAGGACTCTCTGGAAATTATAGTAATCACAGTACAATGTCTAGTTTGTGAGAGCCTTTCAAACTACTCCCTAATACCTTGATTCTTCACATGAATGTGCTCCACCCTTCTTTCCCAAGGGATTCTCTTCTGTCTGTGGCATTTGTCACCTATTCTCCCTTGCAGAAGCCCATTACATTCTTCCGTCTCGTCTTCCTTCTCGTCAAAATGCAGGGGGAATAAAGACTAGATCGAGTAGGTAGGCTTGATAGATCTACAGCTTTCACTTCCGGATTGCTTTTTATCACAGCTTTCCGTATCGACCTGGTAATTATGAGATATCAGATTTGGCATACTGTGCCAGATGAAACAAGAAGAAAGAACGTCCTGTAGAAGAAAGAAGATGTTACTCACTGATCCTCTTGTCGGAAGAGGGTGTAGTACCTATACTCGCTTTCATAAGAGGAGGTTGGTAGCCACAGAAGTCAAAGCTGGGAAGCCTGGCATTCTGGAAATCCCAGGAAAGCCTGGTTTGCCACTCAATCAGAAGTGTTCTTAATAGGTTGATGCTTTCGCTTAAGCAAATGGTGCCTTTTGGTCCCGTCTCCTTTTGTATGCATTGGTAGCATAGGAGAACCCGACGTAACTAGAGAGTAGTTTTCGGCAAATCAAGTCAAGATCTTTCCTTTTCCCGGAGCGCCTTCCTTAAGCGTCTGCGTCTGGTGCCTCGGAGCCTGCGGTATAGAACGGATCTGAATCAATATAGAAACCTCTCCCGCCGTGGAACTGTTTCCGTTTTTCAATCGAGGTATCTTGTAGTTTCCTCGGGTCTTGCCGCCCCACCCATTTTTGACCTATAATCAGGTTTTTCCCATCCCAAGATAATAGAAGAGGCAAAAGAAGACCCATACCATAGCCATAGATAGGAAGGGACAAGGAATACAAACGAAGAGTAAAGGGAGAGGTGAAGAAAGGCCTGTAGGCGAAGGGGAAGTTATTGCTAACGATGGTATTCATATCGCTGAGTTGGAACACGAAGCAAGCTTTTGGATTAAGTGAAGGCGTGAGGTATCGAACACAAGCTAAGGGTTAGTAAAGTGGCTCAGGTATAGAAAGTTACCTACTACAAAGAGTACCATAGCAATGAAGAGATAGAGATGGTCTATGGATAAGGTGGAGCTAAGCGAGGTAGACTTTACAGACTCTGGATGATCCTATGCTTAATACATTCTCCAATTCAAGTGAGATGCCGAAGGCAAAGTACTTTAAGAAGGGAAGAGCTTGGCCTAGAATGAGCAAGGGATAGAGATGATGGTATGAATGCTTTCATCAACAGAAGTTTCATCCTCGGATTCCTACCTACCCACCTCAGACTTATTCATCATCGTTCTGGTACTGGCCGGCCTAATGCTTTTCCCTCTCCTATCAAGGAATAGGCATAAGTGACTTGCTCAAAGTAGAATGTCATATGAGAAGATGTTTTCAGAATCCTCCCGTTGATGCATTGCTTAGCTAATTTAGTCTCTGTTCTCATCGCTGCTCTGGTTGAATGGAAGGGAGGTAGGCCTTATTTAGGAGTGTACCGATGTTAACGATGGTGGTGATGGTGACCAACAAAGGCATGCTTTCTTCCTCCAATCGATAGCCTAATCTTGGCTTAAATCAGATTCCAAAATCAAATGAAGAAGAGCCATAGTAAGTGGTCAGCATAGAATGAGCCTTCTTTCTTCCTACCTTTAGCATTACCATTCTCTCATCGATTACTGCAAACTCTTCCCTCCTCAGTAAACTTCTAGCTAGTGAATCTTACCTACTATTTATTCTATTTTAGTGAAGGGAATGCTCTAGCCTCTCTGCAAACCTGCACTGTCCCGGGTCTCTCAATCTTCCAATCCAGCCTCCTTTCTAGATATAGACCTGAGTGGCCTTTTTCCTTCTTATTCAATTAATTACTAGGCTTGGTCTAGCCAGCTTTCCCTTCAAAGGTAGCTATGGAGGAAGGCTGACGAAGGAAGTAGATAGTGAATAGGAAGTAGGATTACTAAGTACTTCCATAGTAGAGTTATGGCTTAAATCATGTTAGGATCTTGATCTGGAGATAGGTAATAGGAAGAAGGATGTTGATCTGGCTAAAGAATGAATCTTTCATTTTATAAGGAATAGAGAATAAGGACTAGGGAGGGGCCTTATTTAGGAAGAGGCTAAGGATTCTGGGAATAAGAAGAGGGCTAAGCAAGTTCGTAGCCGTCTGGAAGGAAAGCACATCAACCGCTAGCACAGGAAGCAATTGAAGGTTGAAAGGGCACTTTCAGAGCTCTCTTTCTGTTAATGAAAAAGACCGGGTTTCGTAGCTATAGCTCGATGTGAGACTCCAATACCAGATTCCTTCATCCCAAAGGCAGGTGTCTGGTTGTGTGGATCAAAACTGGATTTCGAAATCTCATAGGTAGTGGCAGAAACCCGATTGATCGGTGACAGGCTTTGGCTAAATGGTTAATGAATCTTTAGTGAAATTGTCAAAAGTCCTAGAAAGAACCGGAGGACATGAACCACTTCGACCACAGAGAAAGCATTGCACTTTAATAAGAGGTGCGTGGGATGGTGGAAGAAGATAACCTCGATCGGCCCTTAGTCCTATTCCCTTACCTTAGTATGCATCTCAACCAAAAAAGGAGTTCAACTGACTTGGAATGCTAACCTAACCGGATTGGAATACTGGACAGCTTCTTAGAAAGCTAAGGTACGGGCTTGGAATGATAACAAAGATAAAAAGAATTCGACTTTACATCGCCCTGACACACCCATGGCAGTCACTGAATTACCTAGAAAAAAGGCTGGAGGAGTAAGAAAGCAAAAAGCATTCAACTTCACTTCCTAAATTCTTAGGACTGATTATCCCCTCCTGGGGTGGGACTATTACACCAACTGAAGCTCAAGAAGGAATAGAAATATAGGAAGCTTGGAGAGCTAATAGAAAGAAATGAATAAGAAATAACAGATCTGCGAAAGAAGTCGAATACGATTAAGTAAAAGACTAGAGGCAAGTTACAGACTTTAGAGCGTCAAGTCATACACAAAGCGGAGTTACTTCACTACCTAAGGAAACAAAGAAAGCTGCTTCGGGTGAACAGTTTGACAGACTCAAGTCACAAAGAAAGGCTACGGACAAAGGTCCTAAAAAAGGAACTCAGCCCATGGATATACGACAAGAACTGATTGGACCACTGGCCAGACAGAACGAGGAGAGAAGGAATACATCAAGACAGGTGCTAGACCGAAAACAAGATTACCGGCATACCGGACTGAGGGATAGGCCCATATAAGGACTAAGGTAACAGCCTACTTTCTTGGAATGGAATGCTTGCTTTTCGGGCATGGGCAGCAGAGCTCTCGTGACTAAGCAACAACCCCTAGCATACTTTCTTCGATGAAGCAGAACTAGTTCAATGAACAGTCTTAGGTCAATGAGTTCGAGTTCCTGTTTCAAGAAGTCAAGGGAGTTTCCTGTCGGTTCTCGGTGAATCGGGGAGTTGAGTTCTTGTTTCAGGCGGAACAGGAAGTCAACAGTGCTTTTCTTTTCCTCCTTCCTTCTTTTCGTTTCGTTTTTTCCCGTTCCTGACCCACTCGGATCAGTTGGTAAGTCGAATCCCACGGGTACTTTACTAAAAAAAGCATCTCGAAAATCATACTCTAAAAGGCTAGCTCCTCTAATAGGACCAGATTCTTTTTATCTTGTACTACGCTATGGGTAGACTTACTCTGGGTACACAGAAAGACCAAGCTAAGCCAATCTCACGTTGAAGCAGGGAAATTATAGCCATTGAAAGCAGCCCAAAAATGTATTTAACAAGGGTGAGAGTCTTTAGAATAGAGAGAACATATAAAATACCATCATATACACTCGTTGATGGTTGCTCTTGGCACCCCCGTTGAGCAGTGGCCCTTTCACTCGGCACCTCACCTAAGGATCATTCATTAAGATCAGGCGCTGTAAAGCCCTCTACGGGTCAATTTAATGCTCAAAGGAAAGGGGACTCAAGTAAAGGAATGAAATCTTTTGGTGAAGGCGGTCAAAGAAATGCTTTTTCTTAGCTTTCTTCCACGCTCTGGCATTCTAATAGAACTCAAAGAGGGCAGGTGACGGCTGTAAGCTTTAGTGCTCCATAGTTGAATAGGCGGGAGTGGAAGCCTCTTCTATCTAGGCCGGGTTTGTTGGAATCTTTTTAGGCTGGATGTGTCTGTGCTTGATCAGGAGTAGCAGGTGGAAAGTTCCACATAGAATCCGGATATCAGCCATCTAGAACATCCCTCAAAAGGCTATAAAACAAGAAAATATTTTCCCGAAAAATGCAATCTGCATCTTCCACTAAAGTAGCTTGCCTAGAATCTGCCCCAGCCCTGTTGAGCTCAATTTGGTATGATCATACTAGAGCGGGGAGACCTATGTGATCTTACCGGTTGACTATCCCCCGCACACTTTAACGTCTGACCGCATACCTAGCGGGTTAGGGATGGTGTGTCTAGACGCAGTAGGTATCTTCGGATGGATTACCACGGTTACGTCGATTCATACTCCTTTCTACTTAGTAGAAAATGTCGATCATGAAAGACTCTCATTTACATTTCTTTCATTGGCTGCGGTTATGGCGCGCACACTTGGAAGTGCCGCGGCTGCTACTGGGCTTTCTTTCAAAGGTCCAGTTCCTGGCTAGCTAGCAAAAGAGCGATGTATAGCGCCATATCTATTCACCCGAGGGCCCTACTCAATGAAGAGAGGGGTGCTTGAATCTTGGACTTTATCTCAAGGCTGCGACAGTGCCCTTACAGCCTTTCTGGGGCTCCCAGCAAAAAGAAAAAGCTCATCCTTTCATTGACTAGACTGCCTTTCATAGACAGATATATGATTCGGAGAAAGGACGATGAAGGATTGAAATGGATTTGATTCTACTTACTTAATAAAGTAAGAAGGCTATGACTAGACTTCTATTGTCCTGGCTGGAGCCTTCTGGTCAACCCGAAGGAGTACTGGGAAGACTAGACAGCAAGGCTTTGTCAATAGCGGATAGGTACGTACCCTTTATATTCCACACGAAAATGCGATTAGCTTTAAACTTGCTACCTCAAAGGATTTCTGAACCTATTAAGCCACCTTTTCAGTTTGAAAGGAGGTGAGAAGTTATGGGGACTCCATTCCATAGCATGGTTTGGGAAGATTCTCTCTCTATGGGAAAGATCCATGATAGCCGGGTTACCCATTTGAATGTCAGCAGAAAGAAGATTCGCTCGGTTATTTCTATGCAGGATTTTGCTCAAAATAAATCCGTTATGGTCTTTCTGATGGGCTGATCGCACAGTGTAGTCATCGGTGAGCCTAGTGAGGTGAGAATGCTCAATCTGGGTCACCTGTATCCGTCCTGGGGTACAAAAACGCCCTCATATCTTTTCGAGGACAAAACTAAAGATGAAATCGAAAAGCTAGGACCAAACTCTTGATTAGGGATCATCATCCGCTTTTAAGCTCGACAACGGCAGAATCCGTATTGGAAACCTTTCCCATAGAAAGGAGAAGTTCTCCAAACTCAAGTATTCCCAAGGTGCACACTCAATGCCAGGTTTCAAGCAGACAAACGATAGGAAGCACTTTAACTCAAGAAGAACGAGTCTAACAGCCAATATGGGTTTTTGGTCCTTTGATCACATCTCCCAGGGGAAAGAGAAGGGAAATCTACTTTATGCCCCAAAGACGGTGTTGTGGTACTTGGATCACATCTAAATGTCTCAATAAAGGGGAAATAGACTAACAACCCCGGCCTAAGGAGAAAAGAAAGAAGTTGACTGGCATTTAGATAGACGAATTCGCTCCTAGCTCGTCGTAGGACCCTGAAACCATTCCACGAGACAGAACCATTCCTTGAATCGGGCAATGGAACAAGTTCACCCCGAAAGGAATGTCTTCTATCAGGCGGTTGTTCCCTGTAGGTTTATAGCATGATAGGATAAGAATGGTATTATATCTTGCTTTTTTGTTGTTTCTGTAGCTAGCTCGATAGAATTTGGTTAGAATCCTCTCCTTTGTTATCGAGAATGCCCTACCTATGCAGATGAGGAATTGCACAATGTGCTATCGAATCCGCTGTTACTGCTCGAGAATGCCCTCTTTGAAGGTGGCAATGAAATACTCCAAATATCCACTTCCTTCGACGCTTGAAACTGATTGAGCATTTCCAAAACAAAGCACTAGGCGTGGTATCGTATAATAGGCTCGTCCTCTCTTTCCTGTTGATTTCGCAGCTCCTTCTGTCCATCTTTCCTGTGATTCAATCGATTCCTAACAATCTAAGACGCGCATCTGAGATGAGAAGGAAGATGTTAATTTGTGATTGAGCGTCCGATTCTCTTTGTGGTAGTAGGTCTTCTATTCTCTTGGTGCGCTTCTCCTTGTTTACTGTGTCGAGGTAGCGAAGAGGTCACCAAGGGGGCATGCTGGACTTCGCAAGAATGTACACCAAAAGGTATCTGAGAGGGGCAGAGTATTTAATATATAAAGATGGTGTGGGACAGGAGGCACTTTGGTATGATACAACCCCAACAGACTAGCTCGACAGTTCGTATTTTTTCAAGGTTCTGCAAACTGTCTGAAAAGAGATTCGGAATCTTCCTGAAGTAGTCTTTTTGAAACTTTTTTTTATACGGGGAGAGTCATTATACGTTATATATGAGGGGCTAATCACCAAAGTAAGTATACTAGCGTAGCTCTTTCTCTTCTGTAGCAGCTCTTCGGTGAATCTGTTGTACTCTATCGCTTCCTTTCTTTTCATTCGGTATGCGCCTGTAGCAAGGGTCTATCCAATATTGGCCGATTGGATTTAGTAAGAGGGCTTTTGTTAAAGCAATCGAATAGGAAGTAGTTCACCTGTCAAAAGTCTTTCAAAATTGCTTTATGTGGGACTAACGACTTGAATGAAACTTTAGAGAGGAGTCATGCTAACGAAATAGGCAAGAAGGGGGGAGTGGTGAACAGCTGGTAACGGCTGCCGGGTAGGCGGAAGCACTCTGCTTGGCCGACACTGACACTGAGAGACGAAAGCTAGGGGAGCGAATGGGATTAGATACCCCAGTAGTCCTAGCCGTAAACGATGGATACTAGGCGCTGTGCGTATCGACCCGTGCAGTGCTGTAGCTAACGCGTTAAGTATCCCGCCTGGGGAGTACGTTCGCAAGAATGAAACTCAAAGGAATTGACGGGAATAAGGTTAAGCCTGACCTGACCCGAGTCTGTAAAGTGCGAACCAGGAAAGCAAGAAAGAAAAGAATGCTAAAGTAAAAACTAGTGAGATTAGCTTGGTGTGCTGTGCTTCTATCTTCGGATTGATGGACAAGATTCCCTTGGAGCAAAGGAGAGATAGTGCTAGCAACTTCGAAAGTCGGGGTCGGCTTTTCCTCTTCCTCTATTTCGAAAAAAGAAGTGAACATAGGTAAGCTAGACAAAGAGTTAATTGCCTGCTATTTTCAAAGTGGGGGGAGAAAGGTAAGGGGAAAAGCGTTACTGGAAAGATAAAGCAAGACACTCGCTTACACAACGAGAACTGACTTGGAACCATGATCCCTGCACCGATTTATGTACGGGTCATGGGAAACCTATTCAATGGTATGATCGCCGGTGAGCCAGTACTTTCTATCTCGACTGGAACTCGATTGACTTGTATGAGTGGAGCTGGTAGACCAATCCCACCAGTACTAAAGAAGTGAAGGGCGTCAGCGAAACTCGAACCTTATCCAAGCTGACCTAGCTGACATCAGGTCTATCTAATCGGCTTGTCCATCTTTCATGGTTCAAGTCAGTTGACTCTACTCTATCTACAATGCATCGAGGTTGGTAATAGGTTGTCTATGGCAAGCTTTCCGCTCATATATTACTAAAAACCTTCTAGATAAGCAAAAAAGTACCTGAAACAATGCCAATTTCTGGAGATGCCCGACTACTTCTCATCCTATCAGTCCATAGGGTTACAACCCTTACCCGGCCATCTTTCTTGGGCAACGGTACAACATTAGAGAGCCGGATTGGATAAGTGCTCTGACAACGATGAATTTGGCCTTTTGCGATCGAACAACCTAGGAACAGTTGTTGCCTACATAACCTACCTCCCAGACCAAGGGAAGAAGGTATCAGATCTATGTAGTTCTCGACCCCTTTTGTTAAACCAGTTCCTGTACTGAACTCGACTTATATAATAAAGTAGTCTGGTGGAAGAGGCCCTCCTCACCACTCCCCTCCCCCCCTTTCATGGAAAGAAATAAAAAATGACAACTCACCATGAAAGGGTCCTTCCGTTCACTGCGTGAAAGAAGTCCTGCTCTTTCACTGCGCTACTTCAGACACTATCTAGCCAAAACAATAACGGCATTCAAGCCAATCCCGGGGAATAGCTTCGCCTTCTCTTTTACCCAGGAAACTCATAATACATAAGATTATCTCTCTCTAAACTTTGTTGCAATAAGTCCTGTAAGAAGACAAGATTCGCCTCTTCTTCGTCGAAGATGAACGAACGATTTCAAAGAGAGTGACCCTATTCTATTCCAAGAATTCTATTCATATATATAGAGTGGGGCCCCCTTGATCTCAGATCGTTCTCCACCTCATTCAAAAATGGGATTTCTCTCCTGTCCCTTTCCTCCAGGCTACACTCTACTAGGTGGGTGTCCAGCTCGTTCCGCTTTTCCTCAAAGAAATCCATCAAGGCTTCTTTGTAATTGTAGGCAGCCCTTTCGACCAAGTCAGGGTGCTCCATTCGCATGTGCTGATAAAGCGCGAAAACGGAGTGTTTCTTCTCCCGGATCTGGAGATCCCAACTCTCGAAATCAAGGATGTCGTTATATTCACTCTGAGAGGGAGCTTGGTCCAGGCTCGTTTTAATCTCAGCCCAATATTCCCCCCGCTCCTTATCCAGTAAAAAGAGAGTATGCTCCTCTTCGAGCCGGGAAATTCGATTTCGTAGCGACATTTCCAGGCTCACATTTCGATGAAACGGAGTAGCCGGATTTCCCGACGTGGCTTCAGTTTCCGGTTCGGGGAATGGTTCCAAAAGAACCTGCTCCTCGAAGGAGGTCTTCCCCGTCCACGAGGTCGAGCCTTCTGAGCCGGAAGGGTCCGGAAGAGGAAGGGCTTGCCCTCCCCCCACACTCAAAATGAAAGAGAAAGGATAACCCAAATGAAGACCTAAGCAAGAAAATAAGTAGATGCGGAGAAAAAAGGAAAAAAAAGAGATGAAAAATGGAATTGATAAATACAAAATAAAGACAAGTAGAAAGCCGTACTTTTTTTTCAACTGCAAACAATATCTTCGAAAGAGAAATAGAAATGCGAAAATAAGGATTCCAAAAAGCACGATATTTCGACCCGAAGTCATTATAGTGGTTCCTTCTGATCCTAGATAACTTCCTAAATACCCTGCTGCTAGAAAACAACCGAAGGAACTAAAAAAACGAAGGATGCTCATCATAAGGTTGGTTTTTTTTTCTCCTCATCCTATTAATCAATAACACTGAGGTGCAGTGTTGCAACGCGACCGGAACCAAGTAACTAAAAAACACTCTATCTCCCATTTTACCATAACCATTGAACCAAAAGAATCTGGGGGGGGATCAAGCTTATCCCAAGTTACATATTTCCTGAAATCTCCCGGAGAAAAGCCACAATAATTACGAAATCTCAACTCCTCACAGGGGAAAATCACATCCCACTAGACCTAAGTACTACGGAACTCAGCGAGTGGGCAGGTTGTCCCTACTGACGCCGGTAGCCATCCGGCGTAGGGGTAGAGTGGCGCGAATCAAATAAACTCTTATTTAACGCAATTTCCTGGACACGTGAAAGACAAATCAGGAAAATAAGTCCAATCCAGGATTACACATTACCAATGAGGTCTTAAATTAGTTTACTGACCCTAAAAATTTTATAATAAGGTAATCAGAACCATAGGGGTTGGTTAAGTTATACCCTCCTCCTGGACTAGCCCGCCTTTCGGCACCCTGCCCGAGTAAGCTAAAGTACCAAATGGCTAGCCTCCCGCCCGAGGATCGAAGCGCCTGGCTTTCTGGTTTATCTTCGCCTTCAGTTGTTTTAACCTAAGGGAAAGGGAATTGATAAAAAAGAAGGCCTGCCGATTAGAACGGGGTCGCGGGTCCGACCTGCCGTATAACTGAAGGAATTGTCGGGTTCGCTCACGGAACACTTGCTTACAGAAGAAAATTCTAATGTGTATCACTGTAAACTTGAGTGCAGCTAAAGCAGCAGCCCGCTCGGGATATCAGGGCGGAGATCAAGGTACCACAAAACCTTTTAAAGGACCTATGCTGCTCCATTTTTTCTAGTAGTTTATCTAAGGTCAGTCGCTTTTTCCATCTTCTAAAGGGTGCTTTTATTACCAATTCGCCATTCTCCTTAATAGTCGTCACAAGGCCTAGCACCATAATTTTACGAGGATGATTCTTATCAAGAATACTGTAAGTTGCTTCTAACTTTATCTTCTTACAGTAGTTTTCAAAAGCCTGTTTCCATAAAACCAATAACGAGTTATTAAAAAAACCTCGGATTCCGATAATCATGTCGTCGGCATACCGCGCGTAGGTGAAGTTCCCTTTATATTGATCACTAAGGAGTAGAAGGGAAACATCCACTCCATGCAGATAAATGTTCATCAACACCGGGCTCACTGAGCACCCCTGAGGAATGCCCTTTCGTTCTAATGAAAAGTTATTTCTTTCCTACTATTTCCGTTTTGCAGAAGGAGCCTATTAAAAAAAAAAGGGGGAATTAGTAAGTCCTAAGTGCGCTTGGAGGAAGCCCAGGAGCAGATCATGGTCGAGGTTATCAAAGCATTTATTTCACAATGTCAGCTTTAACCAGTCTATCCAGGGTTCCCCATTTCCTCATTTGAAGAAAGAATGTAATAGGTCCTCGTCTTCGTATAAACCCGTGGGATTGCGGTAGAAAGACTCGTTCGAATACAATGTTTAAGAGAAGAGAGAGGGCATCTAACACAATAATGTCCTCTTTATGAGGTTTTGTAATGGGTCTCATTTCACCCGGTTTATGAGGCTTAGGAATCCATGATCTTGACATAGAGGAAAAGCTAAAAGTTCAATCTTCTAAGGAGAGGATACGCTTTTCCAGTTCCATCTCGGAAATAAGACTTTTATACTTAGGCCTTTCCTCGTACAGGTAACGTGCAATCATAATGAGTTTATTAGAAAGGTTCTCGGTATCTCCGTTTCGTAGTAATGTAAATACTGATTTTGCATTGTTATCCATAGCCCTCTTAACAATTTATATTAGTTAAGTGTGAGGTAACTACGGTGTTAAGCATTATGCCAATCATCAAGGAAGTAATTGTATAAGCTAGTGCCCGCTTACCCGAATGCAGTCTATATTCTTCTACCTCCATATCGGATTTGAGGCCGGTTTTCAATTCGCTTCTCTCTCCCCGGCGAAGTTTGAACTTAACTTCGCGTGGTGGGAAGGCCTTCGCGATTCGCATCTTCCCGTCCAGCAAAGAAAGTGAAGGGAGCGGACAGAAAGTTGGAGGACGCTGCAGAACCACGTAATTGCTCCATCTGCGCTATTCCCTAATTGAAGCAAGTTAGAAAGCCTTCAGAGCCTCAGCCCCTACCATTTATTGAATAAAATGAAAGCTGACTAGCAATCGCTCGTTTTTCTTATTAGCATGGGATTGGATGTTAATAATGAAAGACATAACATCTATTAGAAGGCAATCCCCGGGGAATTCCTATCGATTTCCGACGGATAACAATCCATCTTTCTCGCTTTCGCTCTTTCTCCCAATCAATCGCGAGGGTTCCGGGCATGAGAACGCAAGTGCCGGAATCGAACAAAACGTCCGAGGACGAAAGAAGAAATGCTCCGTCGTTTCATGTCGGCGTATTCGTGCCGGTTAGATGTCGGCCATGAAATCCATCACTATACCGTGCAGATCACGGGCATTCACATCTCGGTCAAACGGAACTATGCGCGATTCTCTCGTGAATCGCCTTCAGCAAGGTATGGCATTCAGGGTCTGAACCCGGGGAATAATCTTTCTTCATAGATACAAGACATTCGTTGCTGATCTAAAAAAGATCTTTTCCCGTGGGCGTTAGCGGACGTTTTTCATTCTTCACCCGGTCCTTAGTAGCGTTTCCAAAGTAAACCTAACCGGTTACCTTTGTGGAAACGCGCTAAAACAGGCCTATAGGTTCGCCAAGAAGAGTCTATAATTAGATAGAAGTACATATAATTAGCCAGGTCGACTGAAGCACGAACAGAATCACCTTTGTTCCGAAGGCCTAGCGAGTTAAGCTAGTTCCTTTTTTTTTCAAAGGCGGTCCTTTTCTTTCCCCGGACCGCTTGTTCAGTACTGCAAAAACTATTATAGGAGGATGCCGTCCCCTCGAGACTACCAGTAGTTTCGGTTCTTGAATCTCGTGCAAGTTAGGTTGTGGTTGTATTGGCTGCAAGCGGAACGTAGGCGCTTTAGGTGTGTGTTGACCATGCACTCTCGCGTCATGTAATGTCGTATGTATGATAGAGGTGGTGTGGTGATTGACCTCAATGCTAATGGTTATCCCCAAGGTTCAACGAATGAATGAAGCTATGATCGTACCCGGATAGAGATGATGGTCTTCCTCTGATGTCTCCAAGCCGGCCATAATAGAACAGATAGGCGAAGCAGCCAATAGCAGTCTGTTCTCGCCTATCGATAGATAGTAGGTTGCTTCCAAGCTCAAACCATTTTTAAACGGAATTGCTACTTTATTCTTGTTATTGATAGAGTGGTATTCTCCGCCCCTGTCAAATAAAGTAGAGGGAGAGAACTGGAAGAGAGAAGGAAAAAGAGCAAACAAAGGGTCTACAAGTCTAATGGGAGAAGAATGGCTGACACGTTGACTGCCTTCGAGACTATAAAATATAACCCAAGCGGTCTAACCCCCGGGGCGGATCCCAACCGAAAGGCGCTAGACGGACTAAGGGCAAGCGAGATAAAGAAAGCAGCTGGCCCTTAGTGTAATTGCCGCGGGAGAGTCTTTCTCCAATGAGAATAAAGAAAGTTTTTGGGCAAGACAAGAAAGGAACTCGCCCTTTGACACCAAGGGATAAGAACTTCTTTCTGGCGATGACTTGGTGAAGGGAATCTATGAGAGAAGGTTCTCGAACCGGGTTCCGACCGAATAGAGCGCGGAGCCAACGAGTTCAGTCGAACAGCGTAACGAGTCTAAGGGCGGGATCAAGCTTGAAAGGAATGGACGGGCGTAGGCTTAATAGTGAACGCGGACCCCCCGCTTATAGATATGAGATCCATGACTTAAAAGACAGATGCCGAGAGAAACTGTTAGACTTCTTTATTGCGTTGCGAAAAGAGATCGAAGACGAAGATTTTCTGACGCAGTGCGGACACTGGATGGAAAAGACAGAGAAGAGAACAACCCACCGGAAGGGCATACCTCAAGAGCGCCAATCTCCCCCGGCAAACATCTATCTGCACGAAGCCGTCCTAAGGATAGAAAGAAAAAATGCAGGAAAGGTGAAATATGAAAGAAAAAAAAGATGCTTGGGGAGTGTGAGATACGCGGACGGGGAGTACGCAGCCGAACAACCGCAGGGGCTTCCAGCAGTGATAGCTGAACTAACCAGATGGGCCGCCCAAAACCTGGAGCTGACATTCAAATCGGAAATCAACGTCGGATCCCGGCTATCCGAAAAACGCAGACTGAAGTGAAGCGGAGGATCACAAAATGCAACACAACAAGGGGCGAACCGCGCGAAGGAAGAAGCGAATCAATCAGAATGGAGACAGGGAGGAGAGGCGAAAGAGAGATTTCGAGCCTGCAAGCAGCAAGCAACAACGGCGGAAAAGCCGTTGCGCGCTAGCTTGTAGTTTAGGTAGGGGTATATATAGTAGGGATGCCCCTTTCTAAAACTTATATTTAATATAAGGTGAGCTTTTTTTTTGGAACCCTGGTTTTGGAGTTTTCCCCAACCTATACCTTACTAAAAAAAGGGGCTTACGTTTTTCAGCTGCATCGCACTGCCGCATAAACAATGGATCCGCTGGGCTGGATGAGCAACCTTCTATCTGGCCTCTGTACCAGTAGTGGAGTGGCTTGCTACTTTCAATCAGAAAAGGAAAATGGAGCACGGCAAGGGAGAAAGAAGTTGTCCCCTCTTCTCTTCTCTGGTAACCCGCCACCGCATATGTAGAAAAAGAGGGAGCGGTGAAGGAAGAACAACCGTTTGACTTTGGCACATGAGGTGGCGGGTTTGGCTAGGTAACATAATGGAAATGTATCGGACTGCAAATCCTGGAATGACGGTTCGACCCCGTCCTTGGCCTCGGGGAGTGGCGAGCTGCACGGAACTTTAATTAATCAAATGGCATAAGGGGGCTTTCCTTTGTTAGAAGTCCACAGACAACATTCTGGAACTTCCAAACCAACGAAATGCAACATGAGAAAGGAGCTTTTTACGCTTCAATAGAATGAATTCGGTAAGGGTAGAATACGCCCTATGGTCGATCGAAGGTCCTGTGCCACTTGAACTCAAATCTATCTTACCTTCAATCCATCTTTGTCCAGCCAGCTTATAACTAAATGTTAGACCGGGCTGACACAACCGAATTGGTTGAGGAAAAGGAAACCCCAGCGACCAAGCACTCCCGCCCCCAAAAGCGGAGACCGAACAACCACCAGGTTGTCGAGGACACGTCGGAAGAGGAGGCGGGCGCCCTCTAAGTTTACCACCCTACCCACTAATGGACTATGGGGGGCAGGCGAACGGGAACCGACCGAGAACCTGAACCGCTTGACTGACTGACCCCTTCATACTCGGTTCATTAGGGTCGGGGATGGATGGAACCAATCAGAAGTGAAAATCGCGCAAGCGAAGCCGGGAAACGGACCGCAGCGCAACGACTAGGACTCGTGTCGGAGGAGTTTTGAGCGTGAGCTACCACTCATGCAGCGGCAAGGACCCGCACCTCCCGAGGGGGCCACCAACCGCCCGAATCACTCCTTTACTCAATGGATAGCGCTTATCCTCTTTCAATCAACAAAATGAGAAATGGGGAAGAAAGAGAGAAAGAGGTCTTTATTGAAGAGGCTTTGCACCTGAAATAAGACTAATGAAGATCCGGGTCTGGGCTTTCGAAAAGATGAAGATGCAAAGGGTAAAGAGATAGTCTTTTGAACAACCAACCTGACATAAGGATTCTAGCTCGCCCACTTAAAGCAGATGGAGATTCTCGGACGGGGAAAAGCGGCACTCGACATCTATTAAACAACACCAAGAACAGAGCCATACCATGCCCTCGGGAGAAACTAGTGATGATTGCCATGAATGCTGCCCTCGAGGATGTGTACAAGAAGGTCTTTGCCGATTCCTATCAACATGGTGCACCTCTCAGTAGAGGGTGGAGACTTTGACCGAATGAATAGGGATCAATTGATAGATATTTTGATTGAGGAAGGGAATCAATCCAGGATGAATGCTTTTTTCGTTCGCTATGTGCTGACTGGACGCGTACTCGCGTGATCGATCGATGGACGGGGGAATTGCGTGAATGACGAGACCGGCCTAACCTAAAGTAAAGACTCTCTCTTCCCTCTCTTGATGGCGAATCTTGATTGACTGAAACTAGGAACCGATTCGGAGAAACAAGAAGCATGGCATGAGATTCGCGGCGGAAATATTTCCGATAGCGAATTACTTGAGTCGATGGATGGAGGGAGGCCCCTACAACTCAAGCACGAAA